GTCTATGTAGCTTACAATCAAAGCATGACACTGAAGATGTCAAGACGGTTGCCGCAAACACCCATAGACAAGAGACTTAGTCCTAACCTTACTGTTGGTTTTTGCCAGACATATACATGCAAGTATCCGCATTCCAGTGTAAAAGCCCTAGGCACCCTTAAACCAAAAGTCGATAGGAGCGGGTATCAGACTCACCCATTAACCGGTAGTCCAAGACGCCTTGCACTTGCCACGCCCCCACGGGTACTCAGCAGTAGTTAACATTAAGCAATGAGTGTAAACTTGACTTAGTCATGGCAACTGAGGGTCGGTAAATCCTGTGCCAGCCACCGCGGTCATACAGGAGACCCAAATCAACATTACTTGACGGCGTAAAGAGTGGTCACATGCTATCAAAGTAACTAAGATTAAGATGCAACTGAGCTGTCATAAGCCCAAGATGCCCATAAAGCCACCTACCAAAGAAGATCTTAGACTAACGACCAATTGAAATCCACGAAAGCCAGGGCCCAAACTGGGATTAGATACCCCACTATGCCTGGCCCTAAATCTTGATGTTTAATACTACCTAAACATCCGCCTGGGAACTACGAGCACAAACGCTTAAAACTCTAAGGACCTGGCGGTGCCCCAAACCCACCTAGAGGAGCCTGTTCTATAATCGATAATCCACGCTACACCTTACCATTCCTTGCCAAGTCAGCCTACATACCGCCGTCCCCAGCCCACCCATCTGAAGGTTCAGCAGTGAGCGCAATAGTCCAACCACACTAGTAAGACAGGTCAAGGTATAGCCTATGGAATGGGAGTAATGGGCTACATTTTCTAGATTAGAACATCACGGCAAAGGGGCATGAAACTGCCCTTGGAAGGCGGATTTAGCAGTAAAGTGGGACAATCGAGCCCTCTTTAAGCCGGCTCTGGGGCACGTACATACCGCCCGTCACCCTCATCAAAAGCGACCAAAACCCAAATAACTAATAAGCTACTCAGCCAAAGATGAGGTAAGTCGTAACAAGGTAAGTGTACCGGAAGGTGCACTTAGACAATCAAGATGTAGCTTTAACCAAAGCATTCAGCTTACACCTGAAAGATATCTGGTAACATCAGATCGTCTTGATGCCAAACTCTAGCCCAAAATACATCTACCAAAAATAACAAAACCACTACCACAACTAAACTAAAGCATTTACTAGTCCTAGTATAGGCGATAGAAAAGACTCAATTGGAGCGATAGAGATCACGTACCGTAAGGGAAAGATGAAATAACAATGAATAAACTAAGCTACAAACAGCAAAGATCAACCCTTGTACCTTTTGCATAATGGTCTAGCAAGAAAAACCAAGCAAAATGAATTTAAGTTTGCCACCCCGAAACCTAAGCGAGCTACTTACGAGCAGCTATAATTGAGCGAACCCGTCTCTGTTGCAAAAGAGTGGGATGACTTGTTAGTAGAGGTGAAAAGCCAATCGAGCTAGGTGATAGCTGGTTGCCTGTGAAACGAATCTAAGTTCACTCTTAATTCTACTCCAAGGACAATACACAAAACCCTAATGAAGCGAATTAAGGGCAATTTAAAGGGGGTACAGCTCCTTTAAAAAAGAATACAATCTCCAAGAGCGGATAAATCATTATTAATACAAAACTTATTGTGGGCCCTCAAGCAGCCACCAACAAAGAGTGCGTCAAAGCTCCCTACATCAAAAATATATGAACCTTATGACTCCCTCATCACTAACAGGCTAACCTATAATTAAATAGGAGAATTAATGCTAGAATGAGTAACCAGGGTCCTCCCTCTACAACGCGAGCTTACATCCGTACATTATTAACAATCCCCAATATACGACAAATAAAACAAGCAGAGTATTAACCACATTGTTAACCCGACAGAGGAGCGTCCATTAAGAAAGATTAAAACCTGTAAAAGGAACTAGGCAAACACGTCAAGGCCCGACTGTTTACCAAAAACATAGCCTTCAGCAAACCAACAAACAAGTATTGAAGGTGATGCCTGCCCGGTGACTTAATGTTAAACGGCCGCGGTATCCTAACCGTGCAAAGGTAGCGCAATCAATTGTCCCATAAATCGGGACTAGTATGAATGGCTAAACGAGGTCTTAACTGTCTCTTACAGGCAATCGGTGAAATTGATCTTCCTGTGCAAAAGCAGGGATAAACACATAAGACGAGAAGACCCTGTGGAACTTTAAAATCAGCAACCACCCTACAACGCATCAACACCCTACTGGGTTCACGCATACTACAGGCTACTGGTCTGCATTTTTCGGTTGGGGCGACCTTGGAGAAAAACAAATCCTCCAAAAATTAGACCACCACTCTAGACTAAGAGCAACCTCTCAACGTGCTAATAGCACCCAGACCCAATATAATTGATCAATGGACCAAGCTACCCCAGGGATAACAGCGCAATCTCCTCCGAGAGTCCGTATCGACGGGGAGGTTTACGACCTCGATGTTGGATCAGGACATCCTAGTGGTGCAGCAGCTACTAAGGGTTCGTTTGTTCAACGATTAATAGTCCTACGTGATCTGAGTTCAGACCGGAGTAATCCAGGTCGGTTTCTATCTATGATGAACTCTTCCCAGTACGAAAGGATAGGAAAAGTGAGGCCAATACCACAGGCAAGCCTTCGCCTTAAGTAATGAATTCAACTAAATCACGAAAGGCCATCCCACCAAAACTACGTCCTAGAAAAGGACAAGCTAGCGTGGCAGAGCTCGGTAAATGCAAAAGGCTTAAGTCCTTTAACTCAGAGGTTCAAATCCTCTCCCTAGCTTAAACTACAACCAAATGACCAACCACCCTATACTAATCAACTTAATCATAGCCCTGTCCTATGCTCTACCAATCCTAATTGCCGTAGCCTTCCTGACCCTGGTAGAACGAAAAATCCTAAGTTACATGCAAGGTCGAAAGGGTCCAAATGTTGTAGGACCATTTGGACTCTTACAACCCCTGGCAGACGGAATCAAACTATTCATCAAAGAACCAATCCGTCCGTCAACATCCTCCCCAATCCTGTTTATCATGACCCCAATCCTAGCCTTGTTACTAGCAATTTCAATCTGAACCCCACTCCCAATCCCATTCTCTTTAGCAGACTTAAACCTAGGAATATTATTCCTACTAGCTATATCAAGTCTAGCAGTGTATTCAATCCTATGATCAGGATGAGCCTCAAATTCTAAATACGCCCTAATCGGAGCATTACGAGCAGTAGCACAAACTATCTCATACGAAGTCACCCTGGCCATCATTCTATTATCCATTATCCTTCTTAGCGGAAACTACAATCTAAACACCTTAGCAGTTACCCAAGAGCCTCTCTACTTGATCTTTTCTTGCTGACCATTAGCCATAATGTGATATGTGTCAACGCTTGCCGAAACAAATCGTGCCCCATTCGATCTAACAGAAGGAGAATCGGAACTAGTCTCAGGGTTCAATGTAGAGTACGCAGCAGGACCATTCGCACTGTTCTTCTTAGCTGAATACGCCAACATTATATTAATAAACACACTAACTGCAATCCTATTTTTCAACCCTAGCCTGCTTCACCTACCACAAGAACTATTTCCAGTCGTGTTAGCCACAAAAGTACTTCTACTATCAGCAGGATTCCTATGAGTCCGAGCCTCATACCCACGATTTCGATATGACCAACTAATACACTTACTATGAAAAAACTTTCTCCCATTAACACTTGCCTTGTGCCTATGACATACAAGTATGCCAATTTGCTACGCAGGCCTACCCCCATACCTAAGAATGTCTAAGGAAATGTGCCTGAACACCAAAGGGTCACTATGATAAAGTGAACATAGAGGTACACCAGCCCTCTCATTTCCTGCTACCTTAGGAAAGTAGGAATTGAACCTACGCAGAAGGGATCAAAACCCTTCATACTCCCTTTATATTATTTCCTAGTAGGGTCAGCTAAATAAGCTATCGGGCCCATACCCCGAAAATGATGGTTCAATCCCTTCCCCTACTAATGAACCCCCAAGCAAAACTAATCTTTATCATTAGCTTAGCACTAGGTACCACAATCACAATCTCAAGCAATCATTGAATGATGGCCTGAACCGGTCTTGAAATTAACACTCTAGCTGTTCTGCCCCTAATCTCAAAATCTCACCACCCCCGAGCCATCGAAGCTGCAACCAAATACTTCCTAGTACAAGCAACCGCTTCAGCCCTGGTCCTATTCTCTAGCATAACTAATGCATGACATACTGGACAATGAGATATCACCCAAATAAACCACCCAGTATCATGCCTTATCCTAACTGCTGCCATCTCAATAAAACTAGGGCTGGTACCATTCCACTTCTGATTCCCAGAAGTCCTACAAGGTTCTTCCCTTATTACCGGTCTTCTACTGTCAACAGCCATGAAATTCCCACCAATAGTCCTACTACTTATGTCTTCCCAATCACTAAACCACACACTACTAGTTACTATGGCCATCCTGTCAGCAGCCTTAGGAGGATGAATAGGACTAAACCAAACCCAAATTCGAAAAATCATGGCCTTCTCCTCTATTTCCCACCTAGGCTGAATAGCCATTATCATCGTTTATAACCCAAAACTGACCCTTCTAAACTTCTATCTTTATGCCCTAATTACCTCAACCGTATTCTTGACCTTAAACTCAATAAAAGTCCTGAAATTATCAACACTAATAACCTCATGAACAAAAACCCCTTCACTTAGCTCAATGTTCCTACTAACACTATTATCTCTTGCCGGCCTGCCCCCATTAACAGGGTTCCTCCCAAAGTGACTCATTATCCAAGAGCTAACCAAACAGGACATAGCCCCTACGGCGACAATCATTTCACTCCTATCCCTACTAGGGCTATTCTTCTACCTACGTTTATCGTACTGTGCGACAATCACACTTCCTCCACATACCACAAACCACATGAAATTATGACACACTAACAAACCAATTAACACCTCAATTGCCATCATAACCACCCTTTCCATTGCTCTCCTCCCCATTTCACCTATAATCTACACCATCATCTAAGAAACTTAGGATTACTTAAACCGAAGGCCTTCAAAGCCTTAAACAAGAGTTAGACCCTCTTAGTTTCTGTTAAAACCCGCAGGACATTACCCTGCATTTTCTGAATGCAACTCAAACGCTTTAATTAAGCTAGGGTTTCTAGGACTTCTAGACAGATGGGCCTCGATCCCATAATACTATAGTTAACAGCTATATGCCCAAACCGACAGGCTTCTGCCTACAGACCTCGGCACGTTATTAACATGCATCAATGAGCTTGCAACTCACCATGAACTTCACTACAAGGCCGATAAGAAGAGGAATCAAACCTCTGTGAAAAGGACTACAGCCTAACGCTTATACACTCAGCCATCTTACCTGTGACTTTCATTAACCGATGATTATTCTCAACCAACCACAAAGATATCGGTACCCTATACCTCATCTTCGGAGCATGAGCCGGAATAGTCGGTACCGCCCTAAGCCTCCTTATCCGAGCAGAACTAGGCCAACCCGGGGCCCTACTGGGAGACGACCAGATCTACAATGTAGTCGTCACAGCCCATGCCTTTGTTATAATCTTCTTCATAGTTATACCCATCATAATCGGAGGATTTGGCAACTGACTGGTGCCACTTATAATCGGTGCCCCAGACATAGCATTCCCTCGAATAAACAATATAAGCTTCTGACTTCTACCCCCATCATTCCTGCTTCTTTTAGCCTCATCCACAGTTGAAGCAGGAGCAGGTACAGGATGAACAGTATATCCACCACTAGCAGGGAACCTAGCCCACGCTGGAGCCTCAGTAGATTTAGCCATCTTCTCACTTCACCTAGCAGGTATCTCTTCCATCTTAGGGGCAATCAATTTCATCACAACAGCCATTAATATAAAACCACCCGCACTCTCACAATACCAAACTCCCCTGTTCGTGTGATCCGTCCTAATCACCGCAGTCCTACTACTCCTATCCCTTCCAGTGTTAGCTGCTGGAATTACCATGCTACTGACAGACCGTAACCTAAACACCACATTCTTCGACCCAGCAGGAGGTGGTGACCCAGTTCTATACCAACATCTATTCTGATTCTTCGGACACCCAGAAGTTTACATCCTAATCCTACCAGGATTTGGAATCATCTCTCACGTTGTAGCTTACTACGCAGGGAAAAAAGAACCATTTGGATACATAGGAATGGTATGAGCTATACTATCCATTGGATTCCTTGGATTCATTGTCTGAGCCCACCACATGTTCACTGTTGGAATAGACGTAGACACCCGAGCATACTTCACATCCGCAACTATAATCATTGCCATCCCAACCGGAATCAAAGTATTCAGCTGACTAGCAACACTGCACGGAGGAACAATCAAATGAGACCCCCCTATACTATGAGCCCTAGGCTTCATCTTCTTATTTACCATCGGAGGACTAACAGGAATCGTACTAGCAAACTCCTCACTAGACATCGCCCTACACGACACTTACTACGTAGTAGCCCACTTCCACTATGTACTATCCATAGGAGCAGTATTCGCAATCTTAGCAGGATTCACCCACTGATTCCCCCTATTCACCGGATACACCTTACACTCCACATGAGCTAAAACACACTTCGGAGTAATATTCGTAGGAGTAAACCTAACCTTCTTCCCACAACATTTCCTAGGATTAGCCGGTATACCACGACGATACTCGGATTACCCAGACGCCTACACACTGTGAAACACTATATCCTCAGTAGGATCACTAATCTCAATGACCGCTGTAATCATGCTGGTATTCATCATCTGAGAAGCCTTCGCATCCAAACGTAAAGCCCCACAACCAGAATTAACCAGCACAAACATCGAATGAATCCACGGCTGCCCACCTCCATACCACACATTTGAAGAACCAGCCTTTGTTCAAGTACAAGAAAGGAAGGAGTCGAACCCCCATATGTTGGTTTCAAGCCAACCGCATATACCCACTTATGCTTCTTTCTCATACAGGGGTGTTAGTAAAATAATTACACAGCTTTGTCAAGGCTGAATTACAGGTGAAAACCCAGTACATCCCTAAATAGAAATGGCCAACCACTCACAATTCGGTTTCCAAGACGCCTCATCCCCAATCATAGAAGAACTAGTAGAATTTCACGACCACGCCTTAATAGTAGCTCTAGCTATTTGCAGCCTAGTCCTATACCTACTAGCCATAATACTCACTGAAAAACTATCATCAAACACAGTCGATGCGCAAGAAATTGAACTCGTATGAACAATCTTACCTGCCATCGTCCTGATCATGCTTGCCCTCCCATCCCTACAAATCCTATACATAATGGATGAAATCAATGAACCAGACCTAACCCTCAAAGCCATCGGACATCAATGATATTGAACCTACGAATACACAGACTTCAAAGAACTATCATTCGACTCCTACATAACACCCACTGCGGACCTACCACTAGGACACTTCCGACTACTAGAAGTTGACCATCGCGTAGTAGTCCCAATAGAATCACCAATTCGAGTTATCGTCACTGCTGACGACGTACTGCACTCATGAGCCGTACCAAGCCTGGGAGTAAAAACCGATGCAATCCCAGGACGCCTCAACCAAACATCATTCACTGCCAACCGACCTGGAGTTTTCTACGGACAATGCTCGGAAATCTGCGGAGCCAACCACAGCTTCATACCTATTGTAGTAGAATCTGTCCCACTCGCTAACTTTGAGAACTGATCCTCCCTACTAGCATCCTAATCATTAAGAAGCTATGCAACAGCACTAGCCTTTTAAGCTAGAGACAGAGGTGCAAATCTCCTCCTTAATGGTATGCCTCAACTAAATCCAAACCCCTGATTTTTTATTATGCTAACTTCATGACTAACCTACTCAATAATCATCCAACCAAAACTTCTATCGTTCATTTCAACCAACCCACCATCCGGCAAAGCACCAACAGCCCCAAGCACTAAACCCTGAGCCTGACCATGAACCTAAGTTTCTTTGACCAATTCTCGAGTCCATCATTACTAGGTATCCCATTAATCCTAGTCGCAATGACATTCCCTGCCCTACTAATCCCATCACTAGATAACCGATGAATCACCAACCGACTCTCTACCCTCCAATTATGATTCGTTAACCTAGTCACCAAACAACTGATAATACCACTGGACAAGAAAGGACACAAATGAGCCATGATCCTAACATCATTAATGACCTTCCTACTACTAATCAACTTACTAGGCCTACTCCCCTATACATTCACCCCTACCACACAACTCTCAATAAACCTAGCACTAGCCTTCCCCCTATGACTAGCCACACTATTAACAGGTCTACGAAACCAGCCTTCAATCTCCCTAGGACATCTCCTACCAGAAGGTACCCCAACACCACTAATCCCTGCCCTGATTATAATCGAAACTACTAGCCTACTAATTCGTCCACTAGCCCTTGGAGTACGACTAACAGCCAACCTAACAGCAGGACACCTGCTCATCCAACTGATCTCCACCGCTACAGTAGCCCTATCTTCAACTATACCAGCAGTGTCTCTCCTAACTCTACTCATCCTATTCTTACTAACACTCCTAGAAGTAGCAGTAGCTATAATCCAAGCCTATGTTTTCGTACTACTACTAAGCCTCTACCTTCAAGAAAACATCTAACCCACAATGGCTCACCAAGCACATTCATACCACATAGTAGATCCAAGCCCATGACCCATCCTAGGAGCAGGCTCCGCCCTCCTTATGACATCAGGCCTAACCATGTGATTCCACTACAATTCCCCACAGCTACTGATCATAGGCCTCCTATCCACCTCCCTAGTAATAATTCAATGATGACGAGATATCGTTCGAGAAAGCACCTTCCAAGGCCACCACACCCCAACAGTCCAAAAAGGCCTACGATATGGAATAGTCCTGTTTATTACATCAGAAGCATTCTTCTTCCTAGGATTCTTCTGAGCATTCTTTCACTCCAGCCTAGCCCCAACCCCAGAATTAGGAGGACAGTGACCACCTGTAGGAATCAAACCTCTAAACCCAATAGACGTTCCTCTACTAAACACCGCCATCCTACTAGCTTCAGGAGTTACAGTTACATGAGCTCACCACAGCATTACAGAAGCCAACCGAAAACAAGCAATCCAAGCCCTAACACTAACAGTCCTACTAGGATTCTACTTCACCGCTCTACAAGCCATGGAATACTACGAGGCTCCGTTCTCTATCGCTGACGGAGTGTACGGCTCAACTTTCTTCGTCGCCACAGGATTCCATGGCCTGCACGTCATTATTGGCTCTACATTCCTACTAGTATGTCTACTACGCCTAATTAAATTCCACTTTACATCTAACCACCACTTCGGATTCGAAGCCGCAGCCTGATACTGACACTTCGTAGACGTAGTATGATTATTCCTCTACATAACTATCTACTGATGAGGATCCTACTCTCCTAGTATAATAATTACAATTGACTTCCAATCTATAGAATCTGGTTTAAATCCAGAGGAGAGTAATAAACATAATCCTGTTCATATTGATCATATCCCTCACCCTAAGCATCATCCTAACCGCACTAAATTTCTGACTAGCACAAACAAACCCAGAATCAGAAAAACTATCCCCGTACGAATGTGGATTCGACCCCCTAGGATCTGCCCGACTGCCATTCTCAATCCGATTCTTCCTAGTAGCAATCTTATTCCTCCTATTCGACTTAGAAATCGCTCTACTGCTACCCCTACCATGAGCCACCCAACTCCAAACCCCAACTACCACACTAACATGGGCCTCAGTGCTGATCCTTCTACTCACCCTAGGATTGGTCTACGAATGAGCCCAAGGAGGCTTAGAATGAGCAGAATAATGGAAAGTTAGTCTAATCAAAGACAGTTGATTTCGACTCAACAAATTATAGTTAACACCCTATAACTTTCCTAATGTCCTTCCTTCACCTAAGCTTCTATTCAGCCTTCACCATAAGCAGCCTAGGCTTAGCCTTCCATCGAACTCACCTAATTTCAGCCCTACTATGTCTGGAAAGCATAATACTATCTATGTACCTGGCCCTGTCTATATGACCCATCCAAACCCAAACCCCATCTGCCACAATTCTCCCAATCCTAATGCTAGCATTCTCCGCTTGCGAAGCAGGCACAGGACTAGCACTACTAGTAGCTTCCACTCGAACCCACGGCTCTGACCACCTACACAACTTCAACCTACTACAATGCTAAAAATCATCATTCCAACCATCATACTCCTACCCCTAGCCATACTATCCCCACGTAAACACCTATGAACAAATACTACAATATACAGCTTACTGATCGCTACCGTTAGCCTTCAATGACTTACCCCTACATACTACCCAAGCAAAGGCCTAACCTATTGAACCTCCATCGACCAAATCTCCTCCCCTCTCTTGGTCCTATCATGCTGACTACTTCCACTAATAATCATAGCAAGCCAAAATCACCTGGAGCAAGAGCCAACAATCCGCAAACGGATCTTCATCACAACAATAATCCTAGCTCAACCATTTCTACTACTAGCCTTCTCCGCTTCAGAGCTCATACTATTCTATATTGCATTCGAAGCTACCCTAATCCCAACCCTAATCCTAATTACCCGATGAGGAAACCAACCGGAACGACTTAGCGCTGGAATCTACTTAATATTCTACACGCTTGCCAGCTCACTACCCCTACTCATTGCCATCCTCAACTTGCACAACCAAATCGGCACATTGTACTTCCCAATACTCAAACTCTCCCATCCAACACTAAACACCTCCTGAACAGGCCTAGTATCAAGCATAGCCCTACTACTGGCCTTCATAGTAAAATCCCCATTATACGGACTTCACTTATGACTTCCTAAAGCCCACGTAGAAGCCCCTATTGCCGGATCCATGTTACTTGCTGCCTTACTCCTAAAACTAGGAGGATACGGCATTATGCGAATCACCATTCTAGTCAACCCATCCATGAATAACCTACACTACCCCTTCATTACCCTAGCCCTATGAGGGGCATTAATGACCAGTGCCATCTGCCTACGACAAATCGACCTGAAATCATTAATTGCCTACTCCTCTGTCAGCCACATAGGACTAGTAATCGCCGCAACCATAATCCAAACGCAATGAGCATTCTCAGGAGCAATAATCCTAATAATCTCCCATGGACTAACCTCCTCAATACTATTCTGCCTAGCTAACACAAACTACGAACGAACCCATAGCCGAATCCTACTACTCACACGAGGACTCCAACCATTATTACCACTTATGGCTATCTGATGACTACTTGCCAATCTGACAAACATGGCTCTACCCCCAACAACTAACCTAATAGCAGAACTAACTATCGTAATCACTCTGTTCAACTGATCCTCCCTAACAATCATCCTAACAGGAACCGCAATCCTACTAACCGCCTCATACACCCTATACATGCTGATCATAACACAACGCGGAGTACTACCGTCTCACATCACATCTATCCAAAACTCATCTACACGAGAACATCTACTCATAGCTCTCCACATAATCCCGATAATACTCCTCATCCTAAAACCAGAACTTATTTCAGGAACCCCAATATGCAAGTATAGTTTAAGCCAAAACATTAGACTGTGATTCTAAGAACAGAAGTTAAACTCTTCTTACCTGCCGAGGGGAGGTTAAACCAGCGGGAACTGCTAACTCTCGCATCTGAGTATAAAACCTCAGCCCCCTTACTTCCAAAGGATAATAGAAATCCAGTGGTCTTAGGAACCACCCATCTTGGTGCAAATCCAAGTGGAAGTAATGGACCTATCATTAGTCCTGAACACATCGATACTACTCACCCTAGCAACCCTTTCTACTCCAATCATCTTCCCCTTACTATCAGACAACCTGAAAAATACTCCAACCACCATCACAAACACCGTAAAAACTTCCTTCCTAATCAGCCTGATCCCAATAACCATCTACATCTACTCAGGAATGGAAAACCTGACTTCCCTCTGAGAGTGAAAATTCATCATAAACTTCAAAATCCCAATAAGCCTAAAAATAGACTTCTACTCACTCACATTTTTCCCAATTGCCCTATTCGTATCCTGATCCATCCTACAATTCGCAACATGATACATAGAATCAGATCCATACATCACTAAATTCTTCACCTACCTACTATTTTTCCTAATCGCAATACTCATCCTGATCATCTCAAACAATCTATTTCTCCTATTCATCGGCTGAGAGGGAGTAGGAATTATATCATTCCTACTGATCAGCTGATGACATGGCCGAGCGGAAGCCAACACTGCTGCTTTACAGGCCGTCCTATACAACCGAGTCGGAGATATTGGATTAATCCTATGCATAGCATGACTAGCATCAACCATAAACACCTGAGAAATCCAACAAATATCATCAACTGCCCAAACCCCAACACTACCATTACTAGGCCTAATCCTAGCTGCAACAGGAAAATCCGCTCAATTTGGCCTCCATCCATGACTACCAGCCGCCATGGAAGGGCCTACCCCAGTATCTGCCCTACTACACTCCAGCACAATAGTAGTCGCCGGAATCTTTCTATTAATCCGAACCCACCCACTATTCGACAACAACCCAACTGCCCTCACCACATGCCTGTGCCTAGGGGCCCTATCAACCCTGTTCGCAGCCACATGTGCCCTGACCCAAAACGATATCAAAAAAATCATTGCCTTCTCCACATCCAGTCAACTAGGACTAATAATAGTAACGATCGGCCTAAACCTCCCACAATTAGCCTTCCTACACATCTCTACCCACGCATTCTTCAAAGCCATACTGTTCCTATGCTCAGGGTCCATCATCCATAACCTAAATGGAGAACAAGACATTCGAAAAATAGGAGGACTACAAAAAGTATTACCAACAACGACCTCATGCCTAACCATCGGAAACCTAGCCTTAATAGGAACACCATTCCTAGCAGGATTCTACTCAAAAGACCAAATTATCGAAAGCCTAAATACATCCTATCTAAACGCCTGAGCCCTACTACTGACTCTACTTGCTACATCATTCACCGCAGTATACACAATCCGAATAACCTTACTAGTCCAAACAGGCTTCGTACGCATTCCTCCATTAACCCCTATGAACGAAAACAACCCAGCCATCCTATCCCCAATTACCCGACTAGCACTAGGAAGCATCATAGCCGGATTCCTAATCACTTCCTACATCCTACCAATAAAAACTCCACCAATAACAATACCGCTATATATCAAAGTAATAGCAATCATGGTTACCGTACTAGGAATTGCTTTAGCCCTAGAACTATCAAGCATGACACAAACCCTAACCATGCCCAAACAGAACCCATTCTCAAACTTCTCCACATCCCTAGGATACTTCAACCCACTACTCCACCGACTCAGCTCAACAAATCTACTAATTGGAGGCCAAAAAATTGCTTCCCACCTAGTAGACCTATCCTGATACAAAATACTAGGGCCAGAAGGACTAGCCAACCTACAACTCATAGCAGCAAAAACCGCCACCACACTCCACACCGGCCTAATCAAAGCTTACCTTGGATCATTCGCCCTATCGATCCTCATCATTCTCTTATCCCTGTACAGAACCAACCATTAATGGCCCTCAACCTACGCAAAAATCACCCGCTACTTAAAATCATCAACGACTCCTTAATCGACCTTCCCACTCCATCCAACATCTCATCCTGATGAAATTTCGGATCCCTACTAGGCCTTTGCCTAATCACACAAATTGTAACAGGCCTACTCCTAGCTATACATTACACAGCTGATACCTCCCTAGCCTTCTCGTCCGTAGCCCATACATGCCGAAACGTACAATTCGGATGACTAATCCGAAACCTACACGCAAACGGAGCTTCGTTCTTCTTCATCTGCATCTACCTACACATCGGACGAGGATTCTACTACGGCTCATACCTTAATAAAGAAACCTGAAACGTTGGAGTAATCCTCCTGCTAGCCCTAATGGCAACGGCCTTCGTTGGATATGTACTGCCCTGAGGACAAATATCATTCTGAGGGGCTACAGTAATTACCAACCTATTCTCAGCCATCCCATACATCGGACAGACATTAGTAGAATGGGCTTGAGGAGGTTTCTCAGTAGACAACCCAACACTAACCCGATTCTTCGCCCTACACTTCCTACTACCATTCATCATTGCAGGACTCACACTAGTTCATCTAACCTTCCTGCACGAAACAGGATCAAACAACCCCCTTGGAATTCCATCAGATTGCGACAAAATTCCATTCCACCCATACCACACAATCAAAGACGTCCTAGGATTTGTACTAATACTCATCCTACTAATCACCTTAGCACTATTCTCACCAAACCTACTAGGAGATCCAGAAAATTTCACCCCGGCCAACCCACTAGCCACTCCTCCCCATATCAAACCCGAATGATACTTCCTATTTGCATACGCCATCCTCCGATCAATTCCAAACAAACTGGGAGGAGTCCTAGCCCTAGCGGCCTCAGTCCTAGTACTATTCCTAGTGCCCCTACTACACAAATCAAAACAACGATCAATGACTTTCCGCCCTCTATCACAAATCCTATTCTGAACCCTAGTGGCCAACCTACTAATCCTAACCTGAGTAGGAAGCCAACCAGTAGAACACCCATTCATCATCATTGGCCAACTAGCCTCACTGAGCTACTTCACCATCATCCTGATCTTATTCCCCCTGGTCAGTGCCCTAGAAAACAAACTACTAAACCTCTAATCAAACTCTAATAGTTTATAAAAACATTGGTCTTGTAAGCCAAAGATTGAAGAATAAACCCCTTCTTAGAGTTTACACCTATCAGGAAGAAAGGAATCTAACCTTCATCACCAACTCCCAAAGCTGGCATTTTCGAATAAACTACTCCCTGATCAACAAACTAAACCGCCCGAATAGCCCCCCGAGATAACCCCCGCACAAGCTCCAGAACCACAAATAAAGTCAACAACAGACCCCACCCTGCAATTAAAAACAGCCCCGCCCCTCACGAGTAAAACATAGCTACTCCGCTAAAATCGGACCGGGCCAGCGAAAAACCAGCATTATTGACTGTATCTCCCTCCAATGTAAACTCAGACAGTCCAATTACAACAAACCCTACAACAACCAACCCAATACCTAAGGCATACCCAATAACTCGTCAATCAGCCCAAGACTCAGGATAAGGATCCGCCGCCAGGGAAACTGAATAAACGAAAACTACCAACATTCCCCCCAAATATACCATTACCAGTACCAGCGACACAAAGGACACCCCCAAACTCACCAATCATCCACACCCCGCAACAGAAGCTATAACTAACCCAACTACACCATAATATGGAGAAGGGTTAGAAGCAACTGCCAACCCCCCTAAAATGAAACATAGACCCATAAATAAAACAAAATTTATCATAAATTCCCACTTGGTCTTTCTCCAAGATCTGTGGCCTGAAAAACCACCGTTATTAAAATTTAACTACGGGAACCCAATACTACCCCCCCCCGTCCCCCCCCACCAACGGTGGTTTTATATTGTTTTCCAGGCTATGTATTACTTTGCATACTATTATATTCCCCATCAGGCATTAAGTCAATGTAGGATATTCCACATAACTAGTAATGAAGTAACCAACCGAAATCAAATATCTTCCCTCATTAAAGACCACACGGACAACCCAACCTACCAGGCACATCCATACTTCAAGCACCCCAAACCCAAGTGATCCTACCCGACGAAAACACACAAGCGTCACACAAGATCGAGTAACCACCAATCAACCGATCAATCCACAGTCCAAACGGATAACGTCCCAGGACATTAATGAATGCTCGTAGCCCATACGTTTCGCCCACCTTCTAGGTTGAATGCTCTACCAACAGCCTTCAAGTACTCACAAGCCAGAGGGCCTGGTTATCTATTAATCGTGATCCTCACGAGAACCGAGCTACTCAACGTCGATGATGCTTTAAACGACCAGCTTCAGGCGCATACTTCCCCCCTACACCCTAGCACAACTTGCTCTTTTGTACCTCTGGTTCCTATCTCAGGGCCATAAACTGCCAGAGTCCTTCCATCTTGCTCTTCACAGATACAAGTGGTCGGTTGAACACTCCACACTTTGCCTCGTTATCGCGGCATCCGACCTCTCCTACACTTGGTTTTTTTCTGGGGTCTCTTCAATAAGCCCTTCAAGTGCGTAGCAGGAGATATCTTCCTCTTGACATGTCCATCACATGACATGCGAGCCTTCGGCGCCCGTAAAGCCCCTAGTGTAATGGTTTGACGGATAACTCAGTCGCAAACTTGACACTGATGCACTTTGACCCCATTCATGGTGGGTCCCCCAGCTACCTATATAGTAGCCAAGTAATGTAATGGTTGGCGGGCATACTTTTTTTTTTGTAAATTTCCAGGAATTGTGACCTAAACCCCAATTTTACCCCCCCTTTTTTTTTGTTTGAAATTAATTTTGTAAATTTAACAAAATAAACAAACAAATTAGCTACAAAACCCAAGAATTTCCAACCCATTCGTTAAAACAAACTTTCCTCCGTCTTACACCTATTAGACACCCAAACAAACGACAACAATTTTAAACGATTACACCAAACCATCTATATAACAAAACCCTAGATCAACCACACCCAACATAAACGTTCAACCAAACCAAAATTAAACATAAAAACCAAACAAAAACAAACCCCATTCACCGAC